AGAATCGAAGTTTTGATCGACCCCGGCACTTGGGATCCTATGGATGAAGACATGATCTCTCTGGATCCCATTGGATTTCATTCGGAGGAGGAGCCTTATAAAGATCGTATTGATTCTTATCAAAAAAAGACAGGATTAACCGAGGCTGTTCAAACAGGCGTAGGTCAACTAAACGGTATTCCCGTAGCAATCGGAGTTATGGATTTTCAGTTTATGGGGGGTAGTATGGGATCCGCAGTGGGGGAGAAAATCACCCGTTTGATTGAGTACGCTACCAATAAATTTCTACCTCTTATTATAGTGTGTGCTTCGGGAGGGGCGCGCATGCAAGAAGGAAGTTTGAGCTTGATGCAAATGGCTAAAATATCATCTGCCTTATATGATTATCAAGCAAATAAAAAGTTATTATATGTATCAATCCTTACATCGCCTACTACTGGTGGGATAACCGCGAGTTTTGGTATGTTGGGAGATATCATTATTGCCGAACCAAATTCCTACATTGCATTTGCGGGTAAAAGAGTAATTGAACAAACATTGAATAAAACAGTACCCGAAGATTCGCAAGCGGCTGAATATTTATTCCATAAGGGCTTATTCGATCTAATCGTACCACGTAATCTTTTAAAAAGCGTTCTGATTGAGTTATTTAAGTTCCACGCTTTCTTTCCTTTGAATTCCAATTCAATCAGGTAGAGTACACTAAGTTCAATTATTTTATTTGTAGCAACCAAGCGGATAGTTCTTTTTTACCTAGATTACTAATTAAGATTAACAAGTCTCTATCATCATCAACAAGATAAAAGCGCTATTTTTTCCTTTTATGAATTTAGGCAAATAAAACGAATTTCGTCTTACGTATATAATTATAATCAATTTCTTTATATTATCAAATTAGAAGACAAGAATAAAACACAAAGAAATGAATAAAAATAATCAAGTTGATTATCATATATATCTTTCATGTAGATAGATGAATAAGTCCATTTATTGAATTCTACGTTCCTTGGACTTATTTCGACTTAGTGTATCACTTAGATTAGATATGTAGATACTTATATATCGAATAAGAATTTTCAAATTGAATTAATTAATAATAACTACGAATTTATAATAATTACAATTCTTAATTATAATCAATATAAAATATCATATTTTATAAAAAAAAACAGGGGCAAATACAAATAGTAAATCGAGGTACCCATTTTATGACAACTTTTTATTTTCCCTCTATTTTTGTGCCTTTAGTAGGCCTAGTATTTCCGGCAATTGCAATGGCTTCCTTATTTCTTCATGTTCAAAAAAACAAGATTGTTTAGATCTGAGGGGCCCAACCTTATCCGTTTTTTTGGAAACCTATACTTGTAGTATAACACAGATATTTATTGCGGGAAATGAAATATGGTATAACATGTGATTTCCGCCGAACATAAAAGAAAAAGCTCTTATGCCGGCAGAAAATGATCTATGGGTAAATGAATTATAGCTAGTTTTAAATAGATCAGGATCGCCCGATGCCGAAAATGTAAAAAAGTTGGTGGAGCTATATGTATATCAATAATATATAAATATATATTGGGATCCTACGAAGGGTATGGTATTATTTTAGATCTAACCAATTTGATGAATTACTCCTAAAGGTTCTCATCAAACTAGTGCTAGTTCATATCAAACTAGTGCTAGTTGATGAAAGTTCCTTCGGAAACAAAATAAAGTAAAGTCAAAATAATTTGGGGTATTCTCTCAATTCCAATAAAGTGCAATCGGATCAAGTATGAGTTGGCGATCAGAACATATATGGATAGAACTTATAACGGGGTCTCGAAAACTAAGTAATTTTTGCTGGGCCCTTATCGTTTTTTTAGGTTCATTAGGATTCTTATTGGTTGGAACTTCCAGTTATCTTGGTAAAAATTTGATATCTTTTGTTCCGCCTCAGCAAATCATTTTTTTTCCGCAAGGGATCGTGATGTCTTTCTACGGGATCGCGGGTATCTTTATTAGTTCCTATTTGTGGTGCACCATTTCCTGGAATGTAGGTAGTGGTTATGATCGATTCGATAGAAGGGAAGGAAAGGTGTGTATTTTTCGTTGGGGATTTCCTGGAAAAAATCGTCGTATATTCCTCCGATTCCTTATAAAAGATATTCAATCCGTTAGAATAGAAGTTAAAGAGGGTATTTATGCCCGCCGTGTCCTTTATATGGACATCCGAGGCCGGGGGGCTATTCCGTTGACCCGTACTGATGAGAATTTGACTCCGCGAGAAATTGAAAAAAAAGCCGCGGAATTGGCCTATTTCTTGCGCGTACCAATTGAAGTCTTTTGAGAAAAAGAGCTGGGTCTGAAAAATGAATGCTTTCTCGGCAGGAGGGAAAAAATGCAAGAATCCTCTTTTTCTATAACATAACTTAACTGAAGTTTCGCCAGAACGTTCAGTCCAGCCAAAGTCGACGTATATAGAACAACCATAAAACAAAACAACTTTTTTTGGTTTTTTATGCGTATCCAAATTCATGCAACTCAATTGAAACAAGTAAGAAATTGAACTACTAGATTCAATATTCAATCCATTTCATATATCAAACGATTTCGAAAGAAAGGAATTGTTCTTTTTTTAAAAGTTCAATATTTGTTGGAAGTGATACTTTAGATGCAGGTAAATCATATCTTGTCAATTTTGGTTTTGTCAACCGACCCTTTAGTTTATCCTTTCGTTAGTTTCTCCTTTCATTGGAATTTTTTCGAAATATTAGAGATTTTGATAGAAAGGGAGTTCTTTCGTCTCAAAATCTCAATAATATTCATTCCTTAAAGTTAAAGAAAGTACTTTTTAGGTCATTCATCAAAAGGAAACGCTTGTTTGGAATTTGCTGAATTGAGATTTTTGGAAACACGATTTTGGATTATTTCTTCATTTTAATTCGAAGCCGAGTCTATTTATGTATTCTTTCTCGATTCAAACAAATAAAAATAAAATCGATTCATAGATTTGATACCTTGTCTAGAACTCATGTTTGAAAGAAATATTCGATCACATAGAATCATGAAGTGAAGTGGGTTAATTAAAAATTAACAGGTGATAAATGGCAACAAAGAAAGCCTTCACTCCTCTTTTGTATTTTACATCTATAGTATTTTTACCCTGGTGGATTTCTCTCTTATTTACTAAAAGTATGGAATCTTGGGTTACTAATTGGTCGAATGCCGGTCAATCCGAAATTTTTTTGAATGATATTCAAGAAAAAAGTATTCTAGAAAAGTTCATAGAATTGGAGGAAATCCTCTTTTTGGAAGAAATGATCAAAGAATATTCGGAGACAGATCTACAAAAGCTTCCTATAGGAATCCACAAAGAAACGATTCAATTAATCAAGATACATAATGAAGGTCGTATCCATACGATTTTGCACTTCTCAACAAATATAATCTGTTTTATTATTCTAAGCGGCTATTCTATTTTAGGGAATGAAGAACTCGTTATTCTTAACTCTTGGGCTCAGGAATTCCTATCTAATTTAAGTGATACAGTCAAAGCTTTTTTGATTCTTTTATTAACCGATTTATGTATCGGATTTCATTCGCCCCACGGTTGGGAACTAATGATTGATTCTGTCTACAAAGATTTTGGGTTTATTCATAATGATCAAATTATATCTGGTCTTGTTTCCACTTTTCCTGTTATTCTCGATACTATTTTAAAATATTGGATTTTCCGTTATTTAAATCGCGTATCTCCCTCACTTGTAGTTATTTATCATTCAATGAATGATTGATAAACGATCTAGCGATATTAATCTAATCCAATTAGAATCTTTCTTACTTTGTAGTTCTACATAAACATTTAAAACTTCCTATTTGGAGTATTTTCATCGTTTTTCATCCTATCGTATTCCCATAAAATGATTCCAGTAAAGTAAATAGCAGAATCGTGGATAGGGAACTATACTAGTGACCTACCCAATTTATTGTAGAAATTTTCGGATCAATGATTAGACCATGCAAACTAGAAATATTTTTTTTTGGATAAAGGAACAGATTACTCGATCTATTTCCGTATCGCTCGTGGTATATCTCATGACCCGGACACCCATTTCAAGTGCATATCCCATTTTTGCGCAGCAGGGTTATGAAAATCCACGAGAAGCGACTGGGCGTATTGTATGTGCCAATTGCCATTTGGCTAGTAAGCCCGTGGATATTGAGGTTCCACAAGCAGTACTTCCTGATACTGTATTTGAAGCAGTTGTTAGAATTCCTTATGATAAGCAAGTGAAACAAGTTCTTGCTAATGGTAAGAAGGGGGGTTTGAATGTGGGGGCTGTTCTTATTTTACCGGAGGGTTTTGAATTAGCCCCTTCCGATCGTATTTCTCCTGAGATGAAAGAAAAGATAGGCAATTTGTCTTTTCAGAGCTACCGCCCAAATAACAAAAATATTCTTGTGATAGGGCCTGTCCCCGGTCAGAAATATAGTGAAATCGCCTTTCCTATTCTTTCCCCCGACCCCACTACTAAGAAAGATGTTCACTTTTTAAAATATCCTATATACGTAGGGGGGAATAGGGGAAGGGGTCAGATTTATCCCGACGGAAGCAAGAGTAATAATACGGTTTATAATGCTACAGGGGCGGGCGTAGTAAGTAAAATCATACGCAAAGAAAAGGGGGGATATGAAATATCCATAACAGATCCCGCGGATGGACGTCAAGTGGTTGATATTATCCCCCCAGGACCAGAACTTCTTGTTTCAGAGGGTGAATCCATCAAATTTGATCAACCATTAACGAGTAATCCTAATGTGGGTGGATTTGGTCAGGGAGATGCAGAAATAGTACTGCAAGATCCATTACGTGTCCAAGGTCTTTTGTTCTTCTTGGCATCTGTTATTTTGGCGCAAATATTTTTGGTTCTTAAAAAGAAACAGTTCGAGAAGGTTCAATTGGCTGAAATGAATTTCTAGACTCGCGGGTTTATCAACATCAGGTTCGTAAAAAGAAC